CTATTCTGTTTACTGAATCACATGAAATTTTATCCAACTCCATATTTGGAATGAAATGTATGAACTACGTTTGAACGGAGGAATAAAGAGAATTTTCTACTTAAATTGGAAGTTGCAACAGATCAAAATGGAAAGGAATTGATAAAACAGTCCTAGAAACAGAATTCTGTCACTTAGACTTATTAAAGTTAAAGTCATAAGGTTTTGTATATAATAGCAAAACAAAAAGGATTTCAATTATACCATTATTATGATATTACATATTCGAATTTGAGAAAAATAAAAGGATTCGGTATTTGGGAGATAAATACAAAGACAGAAAAATCAGAAACAACATAGGATCCATTTTTTTAGCACTTAACCGTCTTTATGTTAGAGATTTCGTTATTCAAAAAAAAACGATTCGCAGAGAAGAGAAATATTTCTACTTTACTGATTTTTGAATAGAATATGATTTGAAGTGTATAAGAAGGGTTGCACTTATTAAACACGTATGCGGATAGCTATAATATCCGACTTCTCTTTTATTGCTGGTTCTATTCGGGACAGTCCGGGTCGTGTTCTATCAAAAGAGAATTTCTATTTAATGCAAAATTGAAGTGAAGTAGGATAATTTTATGATAATTACCTATAGACAATATATCTAAATAATAGATATCTGTGTAACAATTTATGTTCTGGGGTTTACATATACTGATATGTTTTGTTATAATTGAAATTGAGAAGGATTTTTTGATTGAAAAAATAAATACTGATTAGTTCTGTCTCAATTTGTATTTTCTTATGTCATTAGGAAAACACAATTTGCGATTCAAATCCCAGAATCGTCATTAATTCGAACTAAGCAGTCAATAGTTAATGGTTCAAGTTTGTCGGCTGAAAATCCACATTTGATTTCTCAATAGAAAAGCCAGAGAATGTTTTTAGCATTGTGGATTTTCCAATACTATACAATCAATCGAAGGGATGGATAAAATCCAAAAAGGGTGTTTCTTTTAGGAAAAGGATTAAGGAAAACAGGAGTCAAAATCCAAATACAATAAAACTTCAGCAATCTGGGAAAATTTTCATCTATTTTGTATTATTTTGGCGGCATGGCCGAGTGGTAAGGCGGGGGACTGCAAATCCTTTTTCCCCAGTTCAAATCCGGGTGTCGCCTGATCAACAAAAAAACTCGAAATCTCTTCTTCTCTTCGGTTCCGCTTATAGAACTTGCAGAATTCTTCCCCGTTAGAAGCAGAGGAAACAGACTGTTAATGCTTTGTTGATTCTAAGCATGTGGTCTGAGGGTTTTCTAAACAAAAAAGAGTGTGAATGCTCGTTCGCATCTAGGATTCAAGGAAATATTCGAATCTACTGGTAGAGGGTCTATCAAGACTTCACGATTCCCTTCTATTACTAAGGGAGTGTCTAATGACTGGATCTTGAATCAGATTGTAGAGCCTGAATAGGAAATCTGATTCAATTAAGAGTTTTGGAAGGAGGTGCAATATACGACGGACTCGCGAGAATCTCCGAGTGCTCAGGTATCCAACCAATATTAGATTGGATTGATAATTGACTTTTATAGAAAAAGGGGCAAACAGAAAGAATTTCTTTGCGGCAACCCCTAGACAAGCCCCCTCTTTCAGAGCGATAATGGGGAAGGGGGGTACCGGATCAAATGGGGAAATAGAGGTCTGTAATAGATAGAGATTTCTGGTTTTTCGTGATTTCTCCCTTGTCTGTTTTTACTTACTAAGGTCAACAAAACAAAAAAAGAATAGGCCTTATTATTCTTATTCCTACATTTTCCCATTCCCTTCGGATCTTACTACGTATTTTGCTTGTGTTTAATCTTTCCCGATTCGAAATCATAATCGATTTATTGGATTGGTTTCTCGATAGTGTTCGGTCAGAATCCCTTTTTGACTCTGCGCCATGGATTCCACTATTATTAGGGAGGAATAATGGAAAAATTCCTTCGTATTTATAGAGATAGGGGACATAATTCACATGGATATAGTAAGTCTCGCTTGGGCTGCTTTAATGGTAGTCTTTACATTTTCCCTTTCACTCGTAGTGTGGGGAAGAAGTGGGCTCTAGAAGTACTACTAATTGAGTTGAGAAATCAAACCGTATCAATCGTTTTATAGATCGTTCTGCAACGCGTTTTGAACTATTTAAAATCAAAATCTCTGAATTTCGAATCCCATTGGACTCCAATGGAGTTATCTATGATATGAATCATACTCTTTCTCTCAAAGAGATATTTCAGTGATTCCCGTGTTTGTATTTCGAAAAGAAAGGGATTCCGATGATTGGAAATTTCTTCTAACCTAAAATTCTTCCGAAATTTTCTATTTCAATCAATGGAATGAGCTCTTACTATCTTTATAGATAGATACTGAGAAAGACTAGACTTTTTTTTATTTCTTTCCCTCTTTATTGTTCAAAGAAGAAGACGTTTTGTTAAGTGTATACGCACTTTCTATGAGAAATGATATAGAGATAGTGGTTG